TGTTTATTTTATTCTTAAGGATTAAAATTTATATTTACAATTTTTATTTTTGATTTTTTGGTAATTCAAGACCTTTCTTGTTATTTTTGTAAATATTTATTTGGGGATATTTGTTGGGTCAGTTGTGTTGGAATAGAAATTATTTATTTATATGTATTATACATTAATGTAAATAAGGGATATATATTAATTAATAAAATAATTAACATATTATGTATATGGTTATATGAAATTATTTATTGGAAGGTAAAAGTTACTTATCTGTTAACTATGAATATAATAATATTATTATGGAAAGTCTTAGAAAATAATTTAATGATTAAATTATTTACGGGAAAGTATTTGAAGCGGTTGTAATAAGCGCCTGTAATACATGCTTACTGAATATGTAGTTTACTATGTATCTTATTTATATATCTGGTATTAAATAATAATTAGTAATAACATTGTGTAAAATATTTACTATACTGGAATGGAGGGACAGGAGAGGAAGNGAATGACGAGCCAGATTAAATTATTTACAATTAGGATATTTATGATCTTTGTATGCTTGGATAGTTTTGTTTTGAAATTATATGTAAATTTTTGTGTGTTTATTTTATTCTTAAGGATTAAAATTTATATTTACAATTTTTATTTTTGATTTTTTGGTAATTCAAGATTCAGTTAATTATAATTTGAGTTGTAAAAAGTTGTGCCAGCATACGCGGTTACACCTCTGTCTCTAATTATCCTTTTCGATAAATATTTATATTTTTATTTATGAAGGTTATTTTAATTTTTTTAGGTGAAATTTTAATTTTAATTTTTCTTTTGGTTAAGATTAATATGAAAGTAATTTTATAAACTAGGATTAGATACCCTATTATTTTTACTGTAATTTATATTCTTGTTATTAATAGTTATGTTCTTTAAATTAATAAGATTTGGCGGTAATTTAATCTTTTCAGAGGAATCTGTTCTTTAATTGATAATCCACAATTGGTTTTACTTTAATTTTTTTTGTATACCTCTGTCATTGAATGTCTTATTAGGGTATTTTCTGGTTTTATTATTTATTTAATGTCAAGTCAAGGTGCAGATATATTAAAGCTTGTAATGGATTACATTTAATTTATTTATTGGTTAGGAATTTTTTACTTTTTCTTTAAAAAGGATTTGAATGTAAATTTTAATAAATATTAAGGTTGATTTTGCTCTAAATTATGTACATATCGCCCGTCACTCTCACTTTTAAGGTGAGATAAGTCGTAACAAAGTAATTTTATTGGAAAATGAAGTTGGAATAATTCCAAATTAGGTCTATAGGGACATTATTATTTACATTAATAACTGGAGTGTGCAATTCATTCTGATTTGAAAATTTATTTTTATTTGTTTTGTTTTATAATTTTATAGAAATAACTTATTTGATTAGTAAATTTTATTGAACTTATTATTTTTAATTATAGCTTATAGTACTGTGAAGGGTTAAATTTATTTATTTATAAGTATATATTTTTATAGTACCTTTTGTATCAGGGTTTATTAAATTTTTATTATAAATTTATAATTTTCTCGAAATTAAAAGAGTTAAGTTTTAATGTTGGTTTTTGTTATAAAACAATCAATAATTTTAATTTAGTGGTTATATGCTATTCAATTTTATATATCTAGTTTTCTAATAAATGAATTTAATTCATTATTTAAGTGTTAATAATTAAATTTTATTAATTATTATTTTTAAATTTAATATTATGGGGGATTAGCTCTATAATATTTTTATAATTTTTATTTTATTTTAAGTATAGTAGGAATAAAAATTTCCATCTTGAAATTTTTTTATAATTTAGCTTGATTAAATTTTTATTTAATTTTATTTAAATTTTTATTAGAATTATTCAATTAACTTCTTATTTTTTGTAATAATGATAAAATTAGTAGTTATAATTAATTTAAGTATAGGAATTCGGCAATTTTGATGTCCACCTGTTTAACAAAAACATGTCTTATAGATTTTAATTATAAGTCTAACCTGCTCAATGATTATTATTAAATAGCCGCAGTATTTTAACTGTGCAAAGGTAGCATAATAATTTGTCTTTTAATTGTAGGCTGGAATGAATGGTTGAATGAGATATCTGCTTTCTTTACTTAATATATTTTGAATTTAATTTTTTGGTTAAAAAGCTTAAATTTTTTTGTAAGACGAGAAGACCCTATAGAATTTTATTAGACTTTTATTACTTTGATTTTTTTAATTTTAATTTAATACTATTTTAATTTGGTTGGGGTGACTGTAGAATTTAAAAAACTTCTATTTTATTTTTACATTTATTAATGTATTTTTGATCCTTTATTATTGATTAAAAGATTAAATTACCTTAGGGATAACAGCGTAATTCCTTTGGAGAGTTCAAATCGATAAAGTGAGTTTGCGACCTCGATGTTGGATTAAAGTAAATGTTGGATGCAGAAGTTCAATTATTAGGTCTGTTCGACCTTTAAATCTTTACATGATCTGAGTTCAGACCGGCGTGAGCCAGGTTGGTTTCTATCTACAAATAGGTTTAGTATTTTAGTACGAAAGGACCAATTATTAATAATATTTATTTATTTTTGATTTATATTACTATTTTGGCAGATAAGTGCGTTAAATTTAGAATTTATTTATGTAATTTATATTACAAGTAGTAATATATTTAATTATTTATCTTATTATATTAATTTTTGTTTTAGTTTCTGTGGGGTTTGTTACTTTAATAGAACGTAAGGTATTAGGTTATATTCAGATTCGAAAGGGTCCTAATAAGGTAGGTTATATAGGTCTTCTTCAACCTTTTTCAGATGGGTTGAAGTTATTTTTTAAGGAACAGACTTATCCTTATATATCTAATTTTTTTATTTATTATTTATCTCCTATTTTTATGTTAATTCTTTCTTTTATTTTATGAGTGTTATTTCCTTATGTTGTTAATGTTTATAATTTTAATTTTGGGTTTTTATTTTTTTTATGCTGTACGGGTATGAGTGTTTACGGTTTAATTTTATCTGGCTGATCTTCTAATTCTAAGTATGCCTTGTTAGGTTGTTTACGCTCTGTTGCTCAAACTATTTCTTATGAAATTAGTATAGCAATGATTATAATTTGTTATATTATTTTTACTTTTAGTTTTAATTTTATAAATTTTATAATTTATCAAGGTATTTGATTTTTATTTTTGTCTTTCCCTTTATTTTTCTGTTGATTATCTTCTTGTTTGGCTGAAACTAATCGGTCTCCCTTTGATTTTGCTGAAGGGGAAAGTGAATTAGTTAGAGGTTTTAATGTTGAGTATAGAGGGGCAGGTTTTTCTTTTATTTTTCTTTCTGAATATATGAATATTATTTTTATAAGATTATTGACTGTTATTATGTTTTTGGGGTGCGATTTATATTCCTTATTTTTTTTTATTAAGGTTGTGTTTTTGGTTTTTTGGTTTATTTGAGTTCGTGGTACACTTCCTCGATTCCGTTATGATAAGTTGATGGGTTTAACTTGAAAGGTTTTTTTACCTATTTCTTTAAATTACTTTATTTTTTTTTCTTTATTTATTAGCTTGGTAGTGGGGTATAATTTCATTAATTTAAGTTAAGTTATTAATGGAATTTAACCATTATCTTATATTTTCAAAATATATACTTTTCTAAAGTTTAAATAACTAGTTAATTTTATCTCATAGTTTTAAAATTAGTGGATTTACAGTAAAATATATGAAGTATATAACTGTTAGGATTTGTCCTGTAATGATGAAAGGTTCTTCTGCTGGACGGGCTCCAATTCATGTTAATAAGATTATGATAGTAATAAAAGTTCAGAATATTAATTTATTAATTGGGTAAAATATTATTCTTTGGAATTTATTTTTGTTTGTAATAGGTAGAATTACGATGATGGCGATTGATAATACTATTGCTATAACTCCCCCTAATTTGTTAGGGATTGATCGTAAAATTGCGTATGCAAATAGGAAGTATCATTCTGGTTGAATATGGATAGGTGTTACTAGAGGGTTGGCTGGAATGAAGTTTTCAGGATCTCCTAAGATTCGTGGTTCTAGTAAAATTAGTATTGAGAATAAGTAAATAGTTAAAATTATTCCTATAATATCCTTGATTGAGAAGTAAGGGTGGAATGGGATTTTATCATAATTTGAATTTACTCCTAATGGATTATTACTTCCGGTTTGGTGTAGGAATAATAAGTGAATTATTACTATTATTGCGATAATAAAGGGAAGTAGGAAGTGTAGAGTAAAAAATCGTGTTAGTGTGGCATTATCAACTGAAAATCCACCCCATAATCATTTTACCAGGTCATTTCCTAAGTAGGGAAGGGCCGATAGTAAATTAGTAATTACAGTTGCTCCTCATAGTGATATTTGTCCTCATGGTAATACATATCCTAAAAAGGCAGTTCCTATTACTAAGAATAGTAAAATTACTCCTACTCTTCATGTTATGAATAGCTTGTATGATCTATAATAAATTCCTCGTCCTACGTGTAAATATAAACAGATGAAGAATAGGGACGCTCCGTTTGCATGAGTATTTCGTATTAACCATCCATTATTAACATCTCGACAGATGTGTACTACTCTATTGAAAGCTATTTCGATATTTGCTGTATAGTGTATTGCTAGAAAGATTCCTGTAATAATTTGAATTATTAAACATATTCCTAATAAAGACCCAAAATTTCATCATAAGGAAATTCTGGAAGGAGATGGTAAGTCAATTAAAGATCTATTAATGATCTTAATTATTGGGTGTGTTTTTCGTATTGGTTTATTCATTACTTTAAAGTTCGTAGGGGGCCTTCATTGATATTTACAATTTTTGATACAACAATTATTGTAAAAAATAAATATAATACTATAATTATAGTAATTATTATAGTATTAGATCTAAATAATCAATTTAGAATAATAGGTAAGTAATTTCTGGGTAAATTAATTGAGATTTCTTCATTTATTTTTCTGTATATAAATATACAAATTATTAAGATTACTCTTGTTAAAATTATTTTTATAGATAGATTAAATTTTTCATTTGAGGCAATTCTAGCTATATAAGTAAAAAGTACTAGTATTCCTCTAAGTATTATAATTAAAATAATATATGAAAACCAGAATGAATTTATGATAATTCCTACTATTACTGAAATTATAATTGTTTGTATAATTACAATTATTGCCAGGATTAAAGGGTGTCTTACTCATATAAATGTTAATGCTAGAATTAATATTATGTTTAATATTATATTTATGCAGTAAATAGTTTAAAAAAAATATTAATTTTGGAGATTAATGATGAGAATTTCTTTTTACTGATGTTTTAAAGGTTACCTATCTATGATTTACAAGATCATTATTTTAAATTAAACTATTAAAACTTATTAATTTGTATATTATTTTTATATTCCTTAGAGGGTTAATTGTTTTTTGTTCATTACGTAAACATTTACTTGTAGTTTTATTTAGTTTAGAATATTTAGTTATTATTCTTTTTTTATTATTTTTTATTTTTTTATTTTTATTTGGTTTTGAAATATATTATTTGTTAATTTTTCTGGTTTTTTCAGTTTGTGAAGGGGCATTAGGTTTGGGTGTTCTAGTTAATTTTATTCGTAGTCATGGTAATGATTTACTATCAAGATTTTCTTCTTTATGATAAAGTTTATAATTTTTTTTGTTTTTATGATCCCTATAATATTTAACTGGTGACTATTAATGTATTGTTTTATGTTGTTAAGTTTACTTTTTTTACTTTTACCTACTAACTTATATATGGCTAATTTTAGTTATAGTTATGGTGTTGATGTATTATCTTACTGGATAATTTTATTAACTCTGTGGATTATATTTTTAATAGTTTTAGCTAGCTTTAAGGTTAAGTCATTAAATAGAAAAAATGAATTTTTAATAATTTTATTTTTATTAAGTTTTTTTTTGATTTTATCCTTTTCAACATCTAATTTGTTTATATTTTATTTATACTTTGAGTGTAGAATAATTCCAACTCTTATTTTGATTTTTGGTTGGGGCTATCAGCCTGAACGTTTAGTTGCAGGGATATATTTAATTTTTTATACCTTATTTGGTTCTTTTCCTATACTTATTAGAATTTTTTATATTTATAATTTAAATTCTACTTTATTTATATTTTTAATTAAACTTGATGTTAATTTTTATATTTACTTGTCTATAGTTTTGGCTTTTTTAGTTAAAATGCCTATATTTATATTTCATTTTTGACTGCCTAAGGCTCATGTTGAAGCTCCTGTTTCTGGTTCTATAATTTTGGCTGGAGTTCTTTTAAAATTAGGGGGTTATGGTTTATTCCGTGTTTTTACCTTCCTTTATATTTATCCTTTTTATAATTATCTATGAATTATCTTGAGCTTATTTGGCTCTGCTGTTGTGGGTTTATTATGTCTTTGTCAGGTTGATATTAAGTCTATAATTGCTTATTCTTCAGTATCTCACATGGGGTTGGTAATTGGGGGCTTGATAACTTGTAATTCTTTAGGCTTATGAGGTTCTATAATTATAATATTAGGGCATGGTTTATGTTCTTCTGGCTTATTCGCTTTGGCTAATTTAATATATGAACGTAGAGGTAGTCGAAGAGTTATATTAAATAAGGGTTTTATAGTTTTTATGCCTACAATATCCATATTCTGATTTCTATTAAGAATTAATAACATATCTAGTCCTCCTTCTTTAAATTTATTGGGGGAAATTACCTTGATTAATAGAATTTTAAGATGAAGAAGCTTAACTTTTTTATTTTTGGCTCTGTCTTCATTTTTAAGATGTTGTTATAGAATTTATTTATTCTCAATTACTCAACATGGATTTATCTATAGAGGGTTAAAATTTAACTGTTATGGGACTGTTCGAGAGTATATAATAATTTTTTTCCATTGACTTCCTTTAAATATCTTATTCTTGAAAAGTGATATCTTTTCCTTGTGAATTTAGTATGGGATTATTAAATCTTCCCCCTTTTCCCCTTTCAGGGGGAAGATTATTCTTTTAAGCTTTCTTATCTAGATAGTTTAATTTAGAATTATAATTTGTGGTGTTATAGGTGTTTATATACTCTGGATTAATAAATTATTTAATTATTATTACTTTTGATTCTTTTTTATTTTATTTTTTGGTGTTACTTTTTATGTTTTAGGTTTGTATTTTTTGATGAGTGATTTTCTAGTTATTTTGGATTGAAATATTTTAGGATTAAACTCTTGTTCTTTGGTTATAACTCTCTTATTTGATTGAATTTCTTTATTATTTATGGGTAGAGTAATAATGATTTCTTCTATAGTTATTGTTTATAGAAGCTCTTATATAATATATGATAAATTTATGGATCGTTTTTTATTTTTGGTAATTTTATTTGTTTTTTCTATATGCCTAATAATTGTTAGACCTAATTTGGTTAGAATCTTGTTAGGTTGAGATGGTTTGGGTTTAGTTTCTTACTGTTTAGTAATTTATTTTAATAATTATTCTTCTTATAATGCAGGTATATTAACTATTTTGACTAATCGGGTGGGTGATGTTGCTATTTTGTTAGGTATTGGTATTTTATTTAATTCTGGAAGTTGATATTTTATATATTATTTTTATTACTCTAGTGAGTGGGGATTTTACTTATTTTTCTTATGTGTTTTAGCTGCTTTCACTAAAAGAGCTCAGATTCCTTTTTCTTCTTGACTTCCTGCAGCTATGGCTGCTCCTACTCCTGTATCTGCTTTGGTTCATTCTTCAACTTTGGTTACTGCAGGTGTTTATTTGATAATTCGTTTTGCAGAAATTTTATTTTCTTTTAATACCAGATATATTCTTTTATTGTCCGTTTTGACTATATTTATGTCTGGTTTGGGAGCTAATTATGAATATGATATGAAAAAGATTATTGCTCTTTCTACTTTAAGACAGTTGGGTTTAATAATAACTGTTTTTTTTATAGGTTATCCTGTTGTGGCTTTTTTTCATTTACTAACTCATGCTTTTTTTAAGGCTCTTTTGTTTTTGTGTGCTGGGTTGTATATTCATGGAGTTAATGATACTCAAGATATTCGGTATATAGGGGGTTTTGTTTCTAATTTTCCTTTTACTAGAGCTTGTTTTAGAGTTGCTAATTTTTCTTTATGCGGGTTGCCTTTTTTATCTGGGTTTTACAGTAAGGATTTGGCTTTGGAAATAATGTCTATGGATTTCTTTAATATATTTGTTTATGTAATTTTTTATGTTTCAGTTGGTTTAACTGTTTGTTACAGATTACGTTTGTCTTATTATTGTTTATTTGGTTCTTTGGGTATTTTAACCTTTAATAGTTATTATGAGGATTTTAATATAAATATTTCTATATTATTTTTGGTTTTTATAGGGGTTGTAAAGGGTAGAATTTTGTCATGATTAATTTTTTCTTGCCCTGATTTAGTAGTTTTGCCTTTTATTTTAAAGGTTTTAGCATTATTATTTATTCTGGTTGGAAGTATTCTTGGTTATGAGGCTTCGTTTTTTTATTATAAGAGGGATTTGTTTGGTATGAATAATATTATTTATAATTTTCTTTCTGGCATGTGATTTATACCTTTTTTTAGTACTTATATAATTTATTCTGGCTCATTAAGTTTATCTTTGAATTATGTAAAGTTTTTTGATTACGGTTGGGGTGAATATTTTGTTTCTAAGTTCTTGGGTATTTGTTCAATTTACTTAAGAAAGCTTAATTCTTATTTGCAAAATAATAATTTGAAGGTTTTTTTTATTATATTTATATTTATTTCGTTGATTTTACTTTTACTTTACTTAGATATCTTAATTTAAAGTTTAATATTGAAGATATTAATATGGATTTTTATCCTCTAGGTAAACTTACAGAACAGAGTTCATTTTTTCATTGAAAATGAAGAGTTTTAAGTTAAACTATATAAGTAAGAGAAAAACGGACTTTAACCGCTTTAAAAGATAGTTAGCAGCTTCTTTTAGTTACAACATTCTCTTTTAATTGGATTTATAAAATCATTCTTTTTATTAACAATAAAGTGCCTCTATTTTGGCTTCAATTAATACTAAGTAAGGAGAAATATTCTCTATTTTTTAGGTCGAAACTAAATGTAAAAATTACTTCATACTTTGAGAAAAACTATAAAGTTATTTTTAATTGCAAATTAAATGTTTTAAATAAACTATAATCCCTAATTTGATCATTCCAGTATGTTATTTTTTCATTCATGATATAAACCTAATGTTAAAATTAAAATGAATATGGATGCGGTTAGAGTTCATCTTATTAAGTTTCTAGTTTTTATAGTTACTATTATTGGTAGAATAATAGCAATTTCAATATCAAAGATTAAGAATAATACTGCAATTAAAAAGAATTGAATTGAAAATGGTATTCGTGCCTTAGACTTTGGATCAAACCCACATTCAAAGGGTGATATCTTTTCTCGGTCTATGATAGTTCTTTTTGATACTATGGATAAAATAGTTATTAGTCCGATTGAGATTGCTGATGCTAGGATTAGGGAAATTATAATTTTTAAAATTACTTTTTCTTTTTACAAGATCTTTTGATTGGAAATCAAATATAATAAAATTTATAATAAAAAAGTAACTACCTCATCAATAGATTGAAATATAAAGGAAAATTCATACTACATCTACAAAATGTCAATATCAGGCTGCTGCTTCGAATCCGAAGTGGTGATTTTTTGAGAAATGGAATTTCATATGTCGAATTAAGCATACTAATAGAAATGTTGTTCCAATAATTACATGAATACCATGAAATCCTGTTGCTATAAAAAATGTTGATCCATAAACTGAGTCTCTAATACAGAAGGTTGATTCAATATATTCATATGCCTGAAGGATGGTGAAATAAATTCCTAGAATTACTGTAATTATTAAGGCCTTGGTTGTTTGGGAATGTATGTTTCTTATTAAACTGTGATGTGCTCAGGTTACTGTTAATCCTGAACATAATAAGATTATTGTATTAAGAAGGGGAATTTCTATAGGATTAAAGGTTTTAATTCCTATAGGTGGTCATTTTATTCCAATTTCTACTGTTGGAGCAAGTCTTCTGTGGAAAAATCCTCAGAAGAAGGAGATGAAAAAGAAGACTTCAGAGATGATAAATAGGATTATTCCTAGTTTTAATCCGTTAATAACTTTAATAGTATGTTTTCCTTGGAATGTGGCTTCTCGTACAATGTCTCGTCATCATTGATATATCGTTAATAAATTAATAGTTATACCTAGTATTAAAAGTGTTGTGTCTATTTTATGAAACCATAAAATTATTCCTGTTGCTGATGTTATAGCCCCGATTGATCCTGTTAAGGGCCATGGTCTATGGTCTACTAGATGAAAGGGGTGATTGTTAATATTCATTATATAATTTCTCTAGAGTATAAGGTTCTTAATACTGAAAATACATAAGCTTGAATTAGAGCTACTGCTGATTCAAATAATATTAATCCTATCTGTACTAAGAAGATGATAATTAATATTCTTGAGTTGATAGAATTGTTCCCTAAAAGTCTTATTATTAAGTGTCCTGCAATTATGTTGGCAGTTAATCGTACTGCTAGTGAACCGGGTCGTATAATATTTCTAATAGTTTCAATTAAAACTATAAAAGGTATTAATATGGCAGGAGTTCCTGAGGGAATTAGATGTGCAAATATGTAATTTGTTTTATTAATTCACCCAAATAATATAAGAGAAAGTCATATTGGTAGTGCTATGGTTAGGGAAAATGCTAAGTGTCTTGATCTTGTAAAAATATATGGTAATAGGCCTAGGAAATTATTAATTAGAATAAATATAAATAGGGATACTATTATTAGAGTCATCCCCTTTGAATTTTTTCCTATTAAAGTTTTAAATTCTTCATGTAGCTTAGTTGTAATTATTATAAATACTATATTTATTCGATTAGGCATATTTCAGAAATATAGAGGTATAACTATAAAACAAGTTAAGGATCTAATTCAATTTATTGATAACTTTATAGATGTTGCTGGATCAAATGTTGAAAATAGATTAGTTATCATTTTCAGTTTAAGGTTTTAATATTGGTTCTGGTAATTCTTGTTTTGATTTTTTTATTGAATGAAAAAAATATAATAGTATTTATTAGTAAAAATAAGATAATAAATGTTAAGTATAGAAATTCTCATCATAAAGGGGCTATTTGAGGAATAAAAAAGTATTAAAAAATTTCTTTAACTTGACAAGTTAATGTTTTGTTTAAACTAACTTTTCCATTAAGAGTAGATGTTACTTACTATAAATTGGTTTAAGAGACCAATGCTTAAAACTTTCAGCCACTTAATGAATTTTTATTTAGTCACTTAATGAAGTTCTTTAAAGGTACTCTTTCAATAACAATGGGTATAAATCTATGATTAGCTCCACAAATTTCTGAACATTGTCCAAATATAATTCCGGGTCGATTAATTTTGAATCTTCCTTGATTGAGTCGTCCTGGTGTAGCATCAATTTTAATTCCTAATGAAGGTATAGCTCATGAGTGTAAAACGTCAGCTGCTGTTACTAATACTCGAGTTTGAATATTTATTGGTAAAATAATTCGGTTATCTACATCAATTAAACGGAATTCATTTATATTTAGTTCATTGGTAGGTTTTATGTAGGAATCAAATTCAATATTGTTAAAGTCTGAATATTCATATCTTCAGTATCATTGGTGTCCAATTGATTTAAGTGTTAATAGGGGTTTATTTACTTCATCAATTAGATATAGAAGATGAAGGGAAGGTAGAGCAATAAAAATTAAAGTTACTGCTGGAAGTAATGTTCAAATAAATTCAATTGTTTGTCCTTCTAGAAGAAATCGATTAATAAATAAGTTTTTTGTTAATATAATTATAGTATATGCTACTATTACAGTAATTATAGTTAAAATTATAATTGTATGATCATGGAAGAAGATTAGTTGTTCTATTAAAGGAGATATTGCATCTTGAAATCTTAAATTTATTCATGTTGCTATTTCTAATAAAAGAAAAATCTTTATATATGAAGCTTAAATTCATTGCACTATTCTGCCATATTAGAATAAGTATAGTATAGGTAATTCTGAGTATGAATGTTCTGAAGGAGGAGTTTTTTGTAATCATTCAATTCTGGAAGGTAAATTATTTCTGAATAGAATAGCTCGTTTTGATACGAGACTTTCCCATAATAATATAATAAATATGATAATTCTTATTATAGATATTGTTGATCCAATAGATGAAATAATATTTCATGTAGAGTAATTATCCGGGTAGTCAGAGTATCGTCGTGGTATACCTCTTAATCCTAGGAAGTGTTGAGGGAAGAATGTAGTATTTACTCCTAAAAATATAATGAAGAATTGGATTTTTAATCACTTACTTTTAAGGGTTAGTCCTGTAAATAATGGATATCATTGAATAAATCTTCCTATGATTGCAAAGACCGCCCCCATAGATAAAACATAATGAAAATGTGCTACAACATAATATGTGTCATGTAGAACGATATCAATTGAAGAGTTAGCTAGAATTACTCCTGTTAACCCTCCAATAGTAAATAAGAATACAAACCCTAGGGCTCATAGCATTCTTGGAGAAAATGTTATTTTAATACCATGTAAAGTTGCTAATCAACTAAAAATTTTAATTCCAGTAGGTACAGCAATAATTATTGTTGCAGATGTGAAGTAGGCCCGGGTGTCAACATCTATTCCTACTGTAAATATATGGTGGGCTCATACAATAAATCCCAGTAGTCCAATTGCTAGTATAGCATAGATTATCCCTAAAGATCCAAATGCTTCCATTTTACCTCTTTCTTGTCTAATAATGTGGGAAATTAAGCCAAATCCTGGTAGAATTAAAATATAAACTTCCGGATGTCCGAAGAATCAGAAAAGATGTTGGTAAAGAATAGGATCTCCTCCTCCTGTAGGATCGAAGAACGAGGTATTAAAATTTCGATCTGTTAATAGTATTGTAATAGCTCCTGCTAGTACTGGTAGTGATAGAAGTAGTAATAATGCAGTGATACCTACAGATCAAACAAATAATGGAATACGTTCAGGTATTATTCCTGCTGGACGTATATTAATAATAGTAGAGATAAAATTGATAGCTCCTAGAATGGATGAAATACCTGCTAAGTGAAGGGAAAAGATTGCTAAATCTACTGATGCTCCTCTATGGAATAAGTTATTTGATAGAGGAGGATAAACTGTTCATCCTGTCCCTGCTCCTATTTCAATAAATCTTCTTCTTAAAAGTAATGTTAAAGATGGGGGTAAAAGTCAAAAACTTATATTATTTATACGAGGAAAGGCTATATCAGGAGCTCCAATTATAAGAGGAACAAGTCAATTACCAAATCCTCCAATTATAATTGGTATAACTATGAAGAAAATTATAATAAAGGCGTGAGCAGTTACAATTACATTGTAAATTTGATCATTTCCAATAAATGTTCCAGGTTGTCCAAGTTCTACCCGGATAATTCATCTTATTGAAGATCCTACTATTCCTGATCATATACCAAATAAAAAATATAATGTTCCAATGTCTTTGTGGTTTGTAGAAAATAATCATTTATTCAATCGATAAGGTGGCTGAAGTTTAGGCTATAAATTGTAAATTTATAAATGGTAGAAGTACCTCTTATCAGACTCTATAGTCAATGTTAATGATATTAGATTGCAAGTCTGAAGTAGTAAAAATACTAGAGTTTAAAGCTTACAAAGATTATATTTTTAACTTTGAAGGTTAATAGTTTCATTAACTTAAAGCTTTAAAAATTAAAAATTGTTAATAAAGGTAGTAAAAAATTAATAAATAAAATAACTCTTATTAATTTAATTGGTTCTATTTTAAAATAGACTTTTCTTATAGAAGAATAAAATAGAATTAAGGGGCTAATTATTCGTATATAGAAGAATAAAGTTAATATTGACATTATGATTAAAAATATTAATACAAAAATTATGTTATTACTAATTATTGATTGAATTGCCATTCATTTTGGTAAAAATCCTAAAAATGGTGGTAGTCCCCCTATTCTTAATAGTAGTCTGGAAAGTGTTAATTTTTCAGTAATTGTATTATTTATTCTATTAATTTGATTTAGGAAGTATGCATTGAAGTGATTAAAAAAGGATGAGGCTATTAAAACAATTAAGGAATATAATATTAAGTATTTAAATCACTGTATTTGACATTGGATTATAATTAACATTCATCTTATATGGTTGATTGAGGAGTAAGCTATAATTTTAGTTAAAGATGTATAATTTAGACCTCCAATGGCTCCAATTATGGCAGATCTAATAATTGGTATGAATAAAAATTTATTGGGCATAAATAATCTTAATATGTATATAGGGGTGATTTTTTGTCAAGTTATAAGAATTATGGCTTCTGTTCATTTTAAATTATTTATTGCTATTGGAAATCAATTATGAAAGGGGGCTGCTCCTAATTTAATTAATAATCTAATAATAATACCAGTTTTTATAATTTCATCTACTATTGTTGGGTTAATTATAATAAATTTATTAATTAAAATGAAGAACAGGAGTAATACTCTTCCAATTCTTTGTGATAGAAAGTAAATTATAGAGGCTTTAGATCTTTTTTTATTTTTGGATTTTGCTAAAATTGGGATGAAAGATATTAAGTTTATTTCTATTCCCATCCAAATTCCAATTCAATTTTTTGATCTAATAGATAGTAAGGTTCTAGAGATTAATATAATTAAAAAAAGGATCTTACTAACATTTAAAATTAAAAAGAAGAAGATTTTACTTCTATAAATAGGGTATGAACCTAGTAGCTTACTTAGCTTATCTTTTTATATATTGGTGTAAGATGCACTAAGAATTTTGATTTCTTCAGTTTTAGTTTAATTCTAAAATATATAATAAGAGTAAAATTACATTATTTATCCTATCAAGATAACCCTTTTATCAGGCATCTTATT